CCAAAAAATATCAAGTTAGCTCATTCGTCTTTCTTTATGTTGATCGTTACAGGCCTCTTGAATCTTCTCTTTCCTATTTTTGTTTGTTATTTAATTTGTTGTTTTTTTTTTTGTGCGTAATGTGGATCGACTCTTGTTTTACTATATGCTAGGAATTCTCTTGTTGAGACCCTACGAATCAATTAAAACCTCAGATTCATACTAGAACCACGATGATTCATAAATTTAGCCCCCAGCTAAATTCAAAGGTTTTCTGAGTAAAAACCATTTGATCATCACTTATTTAATGAGTAGATGTAATGACTCAACAAGATCTATAGAAAGAGCTGTCCTTCGGACAAAATGAATAAGTCTAAAGAAAGAAAAATCGTTTGATTTTGGATAGGAAATACCCATCTGAAATTGTTTTTTTTTTGAGTCCGGTTGCGAGGTCTGAATAGTAGGTATGAATCATAGTTCAAATATTTCTTTTCTTGATCTATTCTATATATTCCGTGCTCCGGATATTAGAATAAATATCCGACGGGGTAGAATCATCTTGATAGAGATGACAGGATCATTCTCTGTATTATCAATAGGATCAATTATAACAAGTCACACGCTCATATTCCGGAAATACCGAAACAAAGAAATTCCACAGTCGAACTACCAGAATGGTCTATAAATCCGAGTCTTAAGTAATTTTTTTTTTATTGAAAAACAAAGGCTTCATAGTTCTTATGAACCTAACTCATCGAAATTCCATCCAGTAAAACGGAAGAATTATAAATTTCCAAAATAATAGATAGGAATATCGCAAATAGAGCCATTGCGACTCCCATAAGTGGTGTAGTCCCCCAGCCCGGAGCTACTTTACCATATTCCGAATTTAATGGTTTCAATAAATTCCCTACGGTAGTTTGTCTTGGTCTAGATCTAGAACTACCCTCAACGGTTTGTGTAGCCATAAATCTTATTTAAGCATTGGTTAAGATCTGTTGACTTTGTATACCATTCCGTTGTAGTTGTAAATAAACGATCTTATCGTAGATCCATTGTGATCTTGAAATTATCTAAAAATGGAAACAGCAACTCTAGTCGCCATCTTCATATCTGGTTTACTTGTAAGCTTTACGGGGTACGCCTTATATACCGCTTTTGGGCAACCCTCTCAACAACTAAGAGATCCATTCGAGGAACATGGGGACTAGACTAGTTGAAGTAATGAGCCTCCCAATATGGGAGACTCGTTACTTCAGTTGATATAATAAAAAATCATTTCATTTTTTAGTCGGAACCTTAGGCGGTTCGCGAAAAAAGATAGCGAAAAAAATTATCCCTAAAGTCGAGACTAAAAGGAATGTATAAACCAATGCTTCCATAGATTCGATCGTGGTTTACAATTATAGCTTTCACACCTATTCGTTTGGGTGGGATCATTTACCATACCATATAAAAAGAGGGAAAGAATCAAAGAAAAGAAGGTGATTCAAGTCAATATTTCTCGGGTACCCTATTCAAATAAAAAAAAAATAGAGGTGAAAGATACCAGAGCAATCTTGTATCAAACTACTTGTCTCCTTGTAGTCGGATCTCCAAGTTTTTGGAATGCTCCAAATTCCACCTGAGCATCCAAATCCGGATCAATACCAGCAAAAACATCTCTGAACAAGGTTCTAGCGCCATGCCAAATATGCCCGAAAAAGAAGAGCAAAGCAAACGTAGCATGCCCAAAAGTGAACCAACCCCTTGGACTGCTACGAAAAACACCATCAGATTTCAAAGTAGCCCGGTCTAATTCAAAAATTTCACCTAATTGTGCACGTCTAGCATATTTTTTCACAGTAGCAGGATCACTATAACTGACTCCATTGAGTTCGCCACCATAGAACTCAACGGTTACACCTACTTGTTCAACACTATACTTTGATTCCGCCCTTCGAAAAGGAACATCCGCCCTCACAATCCCGTCTCCATCTACCAAAACTACCGGGAATGTTTCAAAAAAAGTAGGCATACGACGTACAAAAAGTTCGCGCCCTTCTTTATCTCTAAAGACGGGGTGTCCTAACCATCCAACAGCTATTCCATCCCCGCTGTCCATTGAGCCCGCTCTGAATAATCCTCCTTTTGCCGGATTATTACCAATGTAATCATAAAAAGCTAATTTTTCGGGAATTTTAGACCAAGCTTCCGATAAACTAAAATTTTCGGCTAGTCCAGCACCAACTCTTCGATATATTTCTTGCTGGAAGTATCCCTGATCCCACTGATAACGAGTGGGACCAAATAACTCGATTGGGGTAGTTGCTGAACCATACCACATAGTTCCAGCAACAACAAAAGCTGCAAAAAAAACAGCAGCGATACTACTAGAAAGTACAGTTTCAATATTGCCCATACGTAATCCTTTGTATAGACGTTGAGGCGGACGGACACTAAGATGGAATAGGCCCGCTAATATGCCCAGTGTACCTGCTGCAATATGATGAGAGGCGATTCCTCCTGGAACAAAAGGATCAAAACCTTCCGCGCCCCACGCTGGACTTACGGATTGTACTTTTCCAGTTAGTCCATAAGGATCGGACACCCATATTCCAGGCCCATATAAGCCTGTTACATGAAATGCGCCAAAACCAAAGCAAGCCACCCCTGAAAGAAATAAATGAATTCCAAAGATCTTGGGCAAATCCAAAGAGGGTTTTCCCGTACGTTCATCACAGAATATTTCTAGGTCCCAATACACCCAATGCCAGATGGCCGCCAAAAAGCACAAGCCAGAAAACACAATATGTGCCCCTGCCACGCCTTCATAACTCCAAATACCCGGATTGGTTATAGTTCCTCCTGAAATACTCCAACCACCCCACGAATTGGTTATTCCTAAACGAGTCATGAAGGGTATAACAAACATGCCCTGTCTCCACATTGGATCAAGAACGGGGTCAGAGGGATCAAAAACCGCTAATTCGTATAGAGCCATCGAACCGGCCCAACCCGAAACTAGAGCCGTATGCATTATATGGACAGAAAGCAATCGACCGGGATCATTCAATACGACAGTATGAACACGATACCAAGGCAAACCCATGGAAATACCCCTTTATCAAAGAAAAATAGACACTATGTAACTTTATCGCATTGGAATATACTATGTTATGTACTTTTCAGCGGATTCTGTATGAGAAAAGGTTACTATTTATTCTATTCCGTTGAAAATAACGGAAAAATTCTGTTCGTAAGAACAAAGAGAAGCAGATCTATTCTATACCCGATAAGTGCCAATACGCAATGGGAGCATTGGTCCCATTTTGTGGGAACGAATGCATGGATACTTGTTTATTATTCGAACAGTCGGTCCCTTCATTCAAATTTTGATTTATTCATTCTGTCTTTCTCTAAAAACCTTCCAATTTATGTATAAACTAGAATAAACAGAAAAAAATGATGAAGACAATAAACTGATTCTTACGTTTCCATATTAAAGTGAAGTATAGTACTTAATTTTTTTCTTTAATTTAATGCCTATTGGTGTTCCAAAAGTACCTTTTCGGAGTCCTGGAGAGGAAGATGCAGTTTGGGTTGACGTATAGTGCGACTTGTCAGACATATTGGGTCATATGGGATTTACCCGTTTTCTCCCCCGATTGAGATATCCTCTGTTTCGCCCAAGAAATATTGTATTGATTGAAGAATCAATCATTCGGAGCGTGAAGTGAAATTAGATTAATTTATATTGAGGATCAATATTATCAATTAGAAGAATTTATGGTTGACTTGGACTAATAAAATCAAGTATCCAGGCTCCGTTCAGAAAATACCAAATTGGTAATAGTAATATATGTAGAATTACCACTTGTAGCATAGACGATTCTTAGTATTTAATTATAGGGGTGATCTCAAACTGCCATGCCAACCAGTATGATGAATACATCGAATAGTTTGGGGGAGGCATAAAACGAATTGAAAAAGTCGTAGCAAAAAGAAATGGTACTGAGATCATTTGTCCTATATGTGCAAATAGAATTCGGGTAGATCTTTCCCCGGAGTAGAACATGAACCTAAAAGAATTGAAAGGACCCATTCAGGAACAAGAAAATGACATCGTGATTTGAATCTCGACGAAACAATACATCAATGAAGGTTAATTCAATAAAAATAAATAAGTAAATAAGTTAAGTTCAGTAAATTCTTTTTTTTAGGGAAGGGAGCTAAAACTCATATTTTTTTGAAAAATAGAAGAAAAACCCCTTCATTTTCATTAGAAAAACGGAAATCTGTAAAAAAAAAAGAGATAGGATTGGAATCGACACGTTGATTCTTTTTTTCGCAATTTTTTTGAACCGTATGCATCCAAAGGTGCACGTACGGTTCAAAAGGGATACAATTTTGTCCTAATCAACCGACTTTATCGAGAAAGATTACTTTTTTTAGGCCAAGAAGTTGATAGCGAGATCTCAAATCAACTTGTTGGTCTCATGGTATATCTCAGTATAGAAGATGATACTAAGGATCTTTATTTGTTTATAAACTCCCCCGGCGGATGGGTAATACCAGGAATAGCCATTTATGATACTATGCAATTTGTTTCGCCTGATGTACATACAATATGCATGGGATTAGCCGCTTCAATGGGATCTTTTATTCTGGTCGGAGGAGAAATTACCAAACGTCTAGCATTCCCTCACGCTTGGCGCCAATGAGTTTTTATTTGAAAAAAAAAAGAAGAAGACTATGCCTTCGCCATATCGAATGTGAATAATAGGTAATAATAGCATGGCACTTCGAGTTCGATATGAACAAACTATTATTGTTTTTCCTAACACGAGATTTTGTATCGAGATAGTAGTATGAAACAAAGGTTATTTCCGATTTGATTTTATTTATGTGTCGGGAGTACATTTTCAGCGTCACAAACCATTTTTCTTCCACACCAGAAGTCTCCTTCTGATATTTATGTTACGAAAGAAAGAGTGCGAAAATGAAAAAAAAAAAAAGATCATTTTTCCTTATTTGATCATATCAAAAAGAAACTTTGGGATTGCTAAATCGCAGACGAGATAAATATAGAAAGCAACAGAACCATCATAGTATTTTTTTACTCCTACAATACGAAAGGAAGGGTGGTAAATGGATCATTCAACGATCTGGATCGGATGGATTCTCTTTTTTTCTTCGATAGAATAGAAAGGAAATTCCATTGCAGAGCCGTATGCAATGCACAAAAGATGCCTGTACGGCTGTTCAATTCTATTTGTTTTTTTTTTTCTTCTTGTTTTTTTATCCCTTACTTTAGCCCAATCGTGCGAGATAGAAGAACCGTTTATGCATGATGTTATATCAAATATTATCCGGGTTATGATTCACCAGCCCGCTAGTTCTTTTTATGAGGCGCAAGCAGGCGAATTTATCCTGGAAGCGGAAGAACTACTGAAACTTCGCGAAACCCTCACAAAGGTTTATGTACAAAGAACGGGCAACCCTTTATGGGTTATATCCGAAGACATGGAAAGGGATGTTTTTATGTCAGCAAAAGAAGCCCAAGCTCATGGAATTGTTGATCTTGTAGCGGTCGAAAATGAAAATACTGGGGATTCCGTGTAAATACATGATTCCGCTTCAAACCATAATTCGAATTTTCCGCGATTTTATATTGAATGGAAATAATTCATAATCATCAATCATCAGGTTAAGATCGATCTAAACCAACCTATTTTGTTATATATATTATGATATGCCGACAATTAAACAACTTATTAGAAACACAAGACAGCCAATAAGAAATATCACGAAATCCCCCGCGCTTCGAGGATGTCCTCAGCGTAGGGGAACATGTACTAGGGTGTATGTGCGACTCGTTTAGATCATGAGTTCGAACAAATGAAACAATTTTTCCAGTACCAATCACCAGTACCAATGAATAGGATAGATAGAGCGGAAAAAGCCATTTACTATCTAAAAATAAACTAAAAAAAAAAAAAAATGAAGATCTATCATATACCTATATTTTTTGTGTATGAAGTTGAAATTTATGGTTTCCATTGGTGCAAATCCAATCACCTCAATTTGAGATGAGAAGCAATTCCCCATTGGTAGCATAGCAAATAGTTATCCATTAAGCGGAGGAAATAGTACTATAAGAAGTAAAAAGGTTATGTTCCTATTTTTGAAAGAACGGACTAACAAGGTCAGCTACCTAGCCAACTTTCATAATTAAATGCCGTCACTGTATGGATATCCTTTCTTGTGAAAAGAGCTATTACTGTATAATTGATTGGTAGAGCCAAGGAGAGTGAACTATACAAGTTCACAATAACATTTGATTAAATGAAAGAGGGGGCTCCGGTGTATAGAGAGGACCTCACCGTTTACGAAGTAACCATAGAAACGACGGAACCCACTTTTTTTTCTTTTATTTAATCGCTAGAATTTCCTATTTCCAGGTAAAATACCTGGAAGAAAAAAAATAGTGGTTGGGAAGGTCATAGTAGCAAAAGCCATTGGAATTTATATTTTATATATCGGAAAAATCCGTTTTGTTATTAATCAATCGGGGGATAAAAGGATGACTGAAAGAAGAGAAATCAATTAGTTATTCATTAAAGTTTAATTTGATTCAATGACCAGAGTTAAACGAGGATATATAGCTCGGAGACGTCGAACAAAAATTCGTTTATTTGCATCAACCTTTATAGGGGCTCATTCAAGGCTTACCCGAACCGCTACTCAACAGAAAATGAGAGCTTTGGTTTCCTCTCATCGAGATAGGGGCAGGCAAAAGAGGGACTTTCGTCGTTTGTGGATCACTCGGATAAATGCAGCAGTTCGTGAGAATGAGGTATTCTATAGTTATAGTAGATTAATACACAATCTGTACAAAAAGCAATTGCTTCTTAATCGTAAAATACTTGCGCAAATAGCTATATCAAATAAGAATTGTCTTTACATGATTTCCAATAAGATTATCAAATAAAAGATAAAAGGGATTCTATTCTAAAGTCATATATAGGAATGCTTGAAACAGAATTCCCCGGAGAACGGCCTCCGGGAAGATAGAACAAAAATAAATTAAGAAATTTAGATAAGTAGTAGGAATGAATAAACATCTTTCAAAAAAAAAGATTCCTTCTTTCCTTTCCCTATTTATTGTTTCTTATAACACAACAATCAAATCCAGATTTGAGGCTTTTTCGAACAAAACATCAATCTGAGCTTGAGTTCCAATTAGAGTTTTGAATCAATGGAAGAGTATATCTATTTATTTCTGGTTCTAGGACCAGTAGTTCTAGGGACCGACTCCGCTCTCTCAAACTGTTTTTCATTATTAAGAAAAGGTAACAAAGATAAAATACGAGCTTGTTTTATAGCAATAGTAATTAATCGTTGTTGTTTCAAGGTCAATCTATTCACCCGTCTAGATAATATTTTTCCCTGTTCACTAATAAATCGACTAATTAAACTCATGTTTCTATAATCAATTCGATCCCCCGATTCAATTGGGGGAAAACGCCTACGAAAAGATTGCTTGGATTTACGAAAAGGTTGCTTGGATTTATCCATGGTTTATTCCTTATCTCTAAAATTCTATTTTTTTATTCATTTCAGATCCGACCGAAATAGGTTTTATTTGTATTTTGTATATTATATATATATATGTATATGTGGTAATGTTAAGTTCTTCCTTTTCCTCCTCCTTTGATTTGAAAGATCATACACACGTGCTCCGTTCGATCTATTTCTTTATTTCCCCATGAATCGTATGCTTGTGACAATAGCGACAAAATTTTCTCAAGTCTAATCGACTGGGTGTATTGTGTCGATTCTTTTGAGTAATATATCTAGAAATGCCCGGCGATTCCTTATTGACACCATTTTGGATACAACTTGTACATTCCAAAATAACTCTAACTCGGACATCTTTACCCTTAGCCATGAACCTCCTTTGAATTTTTGTTTGATCGACTTAACTCTTCTATTTTCGACCCGAACCTAAGAAGACGAAAAGAACAAAAAAGAAAAAAAATCAATATCAAATATCAATAGAAGTTACTAACTAGAAATTCCATTTCTAAAGTTTTCGTTCTAATTATTTATGTAATTCTAATTAATATTAATAGAATATTATTTCTATAGTAATAATGTAAGTAATACAATTTTTTCTAACTATCAATTATTCGTATTCTAATCCCAGTATTTCATTTAAGTATCTTTTTCTATGCTATGCTTTCGTGAAGCTTTTATTTACCTTACACTGGACCCTCTTTCCATTTCTGTTCTCCAAAATAGGATCTTAGATCCACCGGATTTTTGCTGAGGTTCAATACACTTTTTATTTTTCTTTCCTTCCTATCCTAAAGAACTGAAAAAGGGGGGGCGAAGTTTTAGTCACGTCGCGTAGAATTGTATCTCAAATTTTCTTCATTTTTTCGCATATCAATAACTAGAATGAAAAAAAAGGGAATAACAAAGCATCTGGGAATAAACGATTAATTTCTATCAATAGACCCGCTAAAGACCCAAACCATAGAGTAGTTAGCACAGGTGCTGTGGAAAGATATGTTTTTATATCTTGCATTGAAAATCCTCCTTCTTTATTGTAATACATATATGGTCAGATGCGGTAGTTCAAGATCATTTGTATTTTTTTGTACGGAATTCCTAACAAAAACGGATATGTATAATGAACAGTAGATGAGATTTTCCTATCCCTGTTCCTAAAAAAGGGGGATCCCCTTCTTCCTAAGCATTACCGATAAATATTCATTCTTTTTTTATACGTTAGGTTTCAGATGTATATAATTCTTTTATTATATGAAACCAAAAAGAAGAAATGACAAGAAAATTCTATATGGATAGAGGGGAAAATAACGATATGGAAAACAAGACATGGATTTTGTACAATGACACTGTACAACAATTTTAAACAGGGATGTAGCGCAGCTTGGTAGCGCGTTTGTTTTGGGTACAAAATGTCACGGGTTCAAATCCTGTCATCCCTACCTATTACTTCTCCTATGGGCGGTAACGAGGGATTAATTGAGTGAGATCAATTAAATAAAATCGGACATAATCTTTCATTTTTGCATACCAATGTATGCAAGACGCATTGGGGGTACAAAAATGCAAAAATCCTTTTCTTTACAATCGTATCTCCTGGCATAAGAAAGCGCTCTTAGTTCAGTTCGGTAGAACGCGGGTCTCCAAAACCCGATGTCGTAGGTTCAAATCCTACAGAGCGTGATTCCGTTTATGTTATTTCGAATCACAATAAAAAAACTTACCAAAACACAGTTGAATTGCAACTTGAATTTGACCTCCTCCTTGCAGGAGGAGGTCAATCAAAAAAAAATGTTATTCAATCAAAGGTCCAACTGATCACCGCGTCTGTATTGTAAATATGCAGTTACAAATAATCCCGCTAAAGTAATAGGAATTAGACCTAAGACGATTCCAAATAGAAAAACTTCAATCATTTCGATTTGTTTGAGGAGATAAAAAGAAAGGTAAGATCTATCCCTAAATATTAATCTGAAAAATCCGCGAATCTCAATGACCAAGAATTAACAATTGACACGGGAAGGGGCCGTAGAATACCTGAAAGAGAAATATTTATTTTTATGAATTTGTTCATTCAATTCATTTCAAATAAGTCGTATCTTGTTCAAACCAATTAATAGAGCTGGGGTTATAGTTGAAGCAGCCAATAGAAAACCGAAATAACTAGTTATAGTAGGCATGAAAGAGCTAAATTAGATATCTTCTTTTGCTACATATGTTGATAAAACACTTACCTAAGTTTCCATTTTTTCAGATACGACGGTAAGAAAAAATCAATTGACAGAATTAGTTTAGTTCTAATTGAAAGTTCTTGATTCATCAGTCATTATAGATAGTACTAAAAAAAAAAAATAGAATTCCAAATTACATAGGTAAAAAAAATTAATTTATCCGCTTATTTAAGTAACTTTTGAATATTTGGAATAAAAGAATTGGATTTGAAAATAACTTCAATTTTGATCAT